ATTGAAGGATTTCGCCGTACACTGGAAAAATAACCCAAAAAATAGAATGAATGTTCGGATAATTGGTTTATATGAATCCGTCCTGGTTGAGACCAAACATAAAAATGACATTGCCATAAATTGATAAGATAGTATTTCCATTTATTCATCACAAAAGGGTTATTCTTTGAAGCCAGAATGGATTCTCCTTTATATCGAGCATAATGAATGAAAGGGTCCTTGAAAAACCATAGAGTATACAGAGAATCCTCAGGAAAGACCTTTACAAGATATTCCATTTTTCCATAGAAATAGATTCGCTCAAAAAGGACTACCGAAGATGTTAATTGGAAATGAGAAGATTTGTTACGGAGAAAAAGGAAGATAGATTCGTATTCACATAGATAAAAATTATATAGGAACAAGAAAAATCTTGGGTTCCTGTTTGAAAAAGTATAAATCGATTTTTTTGAAGTAATAAGAATGTTCCAATTACAATACTCGTGAAGAAAGAGCTTTAAAAAATGAAAAGAAGAGACATCTTTCACCCAGTAACGAAGGGTTTGAACCAAAATTTCCAGATGGATAGGGTACGGTATTCGTATATCTGACACATAATTTAAATATGGAATTTTATCCTCAAAAAAAGGAAATATTGAATGAATTGATTGTAAATTAGAAGATTTTACTATTTTTGTTTCCTCTAAGAAAGAGATTAATCGTAGGGAAAATGGGATTTCCAAAATGACGGCAAACCCTTCTGATATTATTTGAGAATATAAATTCTTGTTGTACCCACAAAATTTATTTTTGTTAGAATCATTAGCAGAAAAAATCAAATGATTCTGTTGAGACATTCGAGTAATTAAACGTTTTACAATTAGTAAACTAGATTTATTGTCAGAACCCTTATTTTCCATCAAAATGGAGCTATTTAAACCATGATCATAAGCAAGTGCATAAATATATTCCCGAAAGATAAATGGATATAGGAGGTCATATTGTTGAAACTTTTTTAGTTCTAAATGTACTTGAAATTCCTCCATTTTTGAAAATTCACTTTGATTTGAGACAGGGATAGGGGATTTATTGGGTTCTCAAATGATACATAGTGCGATACAGTCAAAACAGGGTATTCTATTATAGTAAAAAAGTGAAAAACGAATAGATACCTCGAAAACAAGTAAAACTCATCAACGGACTCTCTCTCCTCGTTTTTTTTTCGATCTAATTGTTTTATGTTTTCATTCTAGAATCAAAATCTAGTTCGAAATCCTTTATTTTCTCAACCCAATCGCTCTTTTGATTTTGGAAAAATATCTTTATCAATATACTCTTTCTTCTACACATTTAGCGCCACCCCATAATGGAGAATAATTAATCGTTAGGACTCATAAAAAAAATCAAAAATCCTTTTTTTTCATAGAAAAAGCTTTTCCCACATCAAGCACTAATCTTTTTTTAACGTAAAATTAGATCGGGTAATCATTTCAATTAAAAAATGAAAGCTCGTTGCTTTTTTCCCTATAATTGGAGCCACCAGGCTCTATCCATTTATTAATTCAACTCAACTTTGATTTTTTGTTCCAAGCCAAGAATTCAAACAAAAGTTTGGGTCGGATACAAAAAGAATGAAATATTCTTCGAATTATCCATTGATACGACATGCTACTTTTTCCATTCATTCCTTTCTGGATCAGTCGTCGTCTTACAAACTCTATCACTGGTATGAACGAATCCATTGCTCCATAAAAATGTGTAAAAAATTGAGTCGCACTTAAAAGCCGAGTACTCTACCATTGAGTTAGCAACCCGAAAAAAAAAAAATAATATTAAAAAAAAACTAAAAAACTCAAATGTTTAGATACAATAGCAATCAAAAAAAGATTGAATTGTATAATAAAAAAAATCCTATGGATATAGAACGGAAATAAAAAGATCCGTTTCTTCACGATCGGATTATATTTGTTTGATACACTGTTGTCAATATGAATATGAATTTATAATTTAATGTTGAGAAAAAACTACAATGGAGAAAACAAAAGAATTATAAACTTTTCATTTTGCCTTGCCTTATAGTAACCTTAATAAATGCCAATTGAAATTACATTTTTTTTTAATTAATTATGTTAAAAATATAATAATAAGAAAGTTCGTTTGTAAATTCTAAAAAAAAATTCTAATACGAAAATTGATTAGAAAAAATTGATTATAATACTAATAACTAAATTAAAATTTTAAATTTTAAAATAAAGAAAAAAAAAACAAACAAACAATTATGTTGAATTGGCACTACAAAATTAATTGAGATAGGTCCAAAAAGATGTATGCAAAAATAAAGGAAAGTAATATTCAATCCATTAAAATTAATAAATATAAATATTAATTAATAATCGAATCGATACAATCAAAATATGGACTAAATAATAAACCTAATCCCTCTTTTTTTCTTCAGAGAATTCCAATGAAAACCACCTCATTGAGAGTAATGTATTTCTAAACCCAATTCCTTGATTTATTAATTTGCTCTTTCTTTTTTCTATCCGTTTTATATTAATTTATATCTATATCAATAAAAATCCATTTTTTGTGGTTGTAGAAAACAGCATTCTTATGGTATAGCAATAATAAATGAAAAAACAAACATGAGGTATGAATAGATAGCGGGGGGGATAAGAGAGATAAAGGGTTATAGAAATATATATACAAGTTATCCACACCCTCTTTTGTTTCTGTTTCTTATTTCATTAATTGACTTTCGTTTGTTGATTAGGGCAAAGTTCGATAAAAACACCCGCCCTTTTTGAAATATCCTGAACAGTTCCTGTAGGTTGAGCACCCTTTTCAAGGAAATCGAGAACAACAGGAATATTTAAATAGGTTTGATTCTTTATCGGATCATAAAAACCCACTTTCCGAAGGTCTCTTCCCTCTCGTCGGGATCGAATATCAATTGCAACAATTCGATAAACAGCTCATTGGGATAGATGTATGGAGATGAGCAATACACCCCCCCTAGAAACGTATAAGAAGTTTTCTCCTCGTACGGCTCGAGAAAATTAGATGATGCCCATGGGATAGAATATAATTATGAATTTTGATGTCAAATAGACCCATAAAAAAAAATCAAAAAACCAATTCGATTATGATTTCTTAAGTACTTTTTTTCTTATTCTTTTTATTTCCCGAAAAAAATCACTCGTATTCACAAACTCATAACTCAAGTTGGATAACTCTCAAATAACTCAAAACCTTTAAGTATTTCATTTCTTGAGCGGTCTCTATACCGTTTTTGTCTATCTTCTTTAGATTTTTTGTCTATCCTCTTTCGAATAGAATCGATTTTTTTTCATTCTGATAGAGTTGTTGAGACAATTAAAATGGTATTTACTTGTTCCAGGATCCCTTAGATTTTACTTGAATCGTTGGGTTTAGACATTACTTCGGGGATTTTGAATCGTTTCAAAAATGGCAGCAACATACCATTTTTTCTTTCTATCAAAGAATCATAGAAATGGATAATGGATTCCCGCAGATACACTTTTGATCGAAATCGTTTTACCAATTCCAACAAATTGACTTCATTTTTTAATTAATTAATTTAATTAATTCATTTTTTTTTGAAAACTCGCTCGAATTGGATCCTTCTATTCTATATAAAATTCTATATATATATATTTATATCTATATTCTATATTTTTTTGATATATTTTTATATCTATATATTTATATCTATATATATATATTATTTCTTTATATAGATAGATATTTATATAGATAGATAGATAATAGATAGATAGATAATATATTTACGAAGTTGTTAGAATTTATTAATTTTCACTAACCCTAGATGCTTGCTCTTGAAAAATGAATCAACTCGAGCTCCATCATGTACTATTATTATTTACATCATCAACCCCCCAAAAAACGAGTTCGATATGGAACAGAACAAACGATGTCGAGTCAAGAGCACCCTCATTTCTCTATAAAAATTTCTATAGAATATCAAAATAGTGGATTAAGAATCCACAGCTAATTGAATCATGTCTTTCAAGTCGCACGTTACTTTCTACCACATCGTTTCAAACGAAGTTTTACCATAACATTTTCTGGTTTGGAGCCAGTATGTAATTATGAAATCATGAATAGTCGTTGATTCAGTCGATACATAGTAATCCATATGTTTTTTGAATGGGTAATTTCTAAAAAAATAAAGAAATATCATCAAAAATTCAAATTAAATCGAGATTTTATTGTATGACTGGAATTATTTAATTTCTTTTTTATTTTTAACATAAAATATTCTATTTAATAACGTGAATTAATAACATGAATAGATAAGTTTCAATAAGTTCTTTATTGAATATACATCTTAAAAATAACTCAATGTAGAGACGAATCATTAAAAATAAGAAAAAAGAATCACGCTTTAGCCAATATTATAGATTGTTAAACCGAAAGTTTCTCAAAAAAGGACAATCTTTCTAATAGAATATTTGTACTTTCATATGATATCTAGATCTATATATATAGGTAGATATATCATGCATGGATATGCTCTGGGACGGAAGGATTCGAACCTCCGAATAGCGGGACCAAAACCCGTTGCCTTACCGCTTGGCCACGCCCCATTTCGAATTTCTATTCGCCACTAACAAACACTAATATTAGTCTAATATTAGTATTGGTTATTCGTCAATTCCAGTTCAAATATCGAAATATCTAGATCGATAGAATATTGCGAGTCTTTTTATAGAAATTCTTGATCATTACATAGAATGCAATTAAGATTAAGATATTGTATGAAAGTATGATTTCTTATATTCTATCTTAAACTTAAAGAAAAAAATGTTTGCTATACTTATGCTTAATATCTTTGGTTTGGTCTGTATTTGTATTAACCCTGCGATTTATTCAAGTAGTTTTTTATTCGCGAAATTACCAGAAGCCTACGCTTTTTTGAATCCAATTGTAGATATTATGCCAGTAATACCTGTACTATTTTTTCTCTTAGCTTTTGTTTGGCAAGCTGCTGTAAGTTTTCGATAAGATCTTTAATTTTTATACTATCTTAGACTCTCTTAGACTCTTAGAAAAATTCAAAATTTAATTTATTCGATTATTCGAAAAAAAGAAATTCTAACATTTTAACAATTGATAAGAAACATTTTTACAATTGATAAGATCAGATAAGTCTTACAGTATGAATCCTCAATTCAAATATTGAAATTTTATTATACCCAAGAAAAAGCTGGACCATCTCATTTCATCATTCTTACATCCCTTTCCATTGAAAATGAAAAAAATTCGATTTGAGTCCCCCAACAATATCGAATTGTGGGTATGAAAATTTTGATAATAAAGGACTCGACTCTTATTACAAATAAATTTATGAAAATTCCTTTCTATTAAATTTCTAGAAACCACATTATTTCTTAGTGTCAAAAGAAACATAACGTATAGTATAGGAAAATCTATTCTCTTTTTTTTTAATTGATCTTGGAGATTGTGTAATGCTTACTCTAAAACTATTTGTTTACACAGTAGTGATATTCTTTGTTTCTCTTTTCATCTTCGGATTCCTATCTAACGATCCGGGACGTAATCCGGGACGTGAAGAATAAAAAATAAGATTTTTGATTATTCTACTTGTCATTATTTTGAAATATTTCTTAGAATCTATTTTTTATTTTATAAATAAAATATCTAATTGAATCAATTTCATATTTATTTATATTTTCTATTGAATAAAAAAAATCAAACAAACAAAGAAAATCGAAAAATTCAAGATATAAATAAAATATCAAATCGTGGACGGAAACGGAAAGAGAGGGATTCGAACCCTCGGTACGAAAATTTCGTACAACGGATTAGCAATCCGACGCTTTAGTCCACTCAGCCATCTCTCCCAAATTGAAAAAATATAATTCCTATGTTCCATTATACAAACAAAAACAAAAAAGAGAGATTGAAAAAGCTCCTCCTTTCTTTCGATCTATCTTTGACTTAATTCTTCTATTTTATGTTCTACTTATTCTATTTCTATATTATTTCTATTTCTATATTATTTATTCTATTACTTATTCTTTCTATACTATTTCTATACTATTTATTCTATATCTATTTATTCTATAATTAGGATATCAAATTCTATTTAAAATAAAAATAGAATCAATATATATAAGAAATATAGAATAATAAATTAATAAATATTGTATAAACAAATATTGTAGTTGTAGTATAAATAAAAAAAATACCCTTTTTGTTTGTTCGAAGGGGTCGTGTTTTTTTTTCTATAGCCCGGCCAGCTCGGTACCTAGCCGGGCTTTTTTTTGTTCTCATGAATCCCGTGAAGTAAATAAATTGGATCGGAAAAATACTTTGTTATTGAAACAAGTATACATAAGAAAAACTTTTTTATTTCTATGAGATCAAACCAAAATAATAAAAGATCAAAATGTTATTCTTTTTATTTTTTATTTTATTCTTTATTTTCTTTTTTCCAGCAAAAACAAATACGAATAAAAAAGAAAAGAATGGAGATTCTTTCACAATCCATTTTCTTTTTATGTTATGACTAAAATAATTTTGTCAAGATGGATTTGTCAAAACACCTTCAGCAAAACAAAAAAAGGAGTCCTTTTTTCTTGATTTCATTAGGTCCCCTTTACAAAAGAAAACACATAAAAACTATAATTGTTATTTTCATGATTATTTTATTATTATTATGATCTCTTTATTATTATTATGATTTCTTTTTTGATTCCGACCGATTCCCCTGTTCGACAAAAGATCCGTTTATATATAATAATCGCATTGTAGCGGGTATAGTTTAGTGGTAAAAGTGTGATTCGTTCTATTGACCCCTTAATAGTTAAGGGGTACCTCGTTTGATTCATATTCCGATCACAAACTTTTTTCTTAAAAGGATTTAATCCTTTCCCTCTCAACGAACGATTCGAGGAAGAATATACATTATCGTAATTTGTATCCCAAAAGAATCGATTAGAAATTGAAAATATGGAATTATGAAATTACGAAACATAAAAATTTTGTGAATTGCATCACAATATTAACAATTTTTTGAGTATGAAAAAAGGATCCATGGATAAAGATATAGAAAACTTATTTCTAATCGTAACTAAATCTTCCATTTTTTATTTGTATATGAGAAATTGAAGCAAACTAGCTATTAAACGGTTCCTTTAGTTTACTATAGACATCGACATATAATATGTATTTTAGCTCGGTGGAAAAAAATGCTTTTCCTAAGGATTCTTTCAAATCGAAAAGAAATAGCGAACGAAGTAAGTAGAGTAAGTAGAAAAGAATTTTTCAAATTTTTCCTCCTCTTCTATAGGGATCATCTAAAAAGCGGGATGTTTTGAATGCATTCAGAACGAAAGGCTGACATAGATATTATGGGTAGAATTCATTTCATTTTGTTCACATCTTCTTCATTTGTTAAATTTATCTATCTCTCTATCTTGCATAAAGGAGCCGAATGAAACCAAAGTTTCA